ATTCCTAGTGTAGTGCTTTTTCCCCTATGCCGCCTATTGGTATTAGTGGAGTAGGATTGACCCGCAATACAGAACCTATAGATGTAACCTTTCGTTCAATACTAAAATCGACAATTGACAATTAAAGTATCTGAGGCTGGATCAATCGAGGATACACGACAGAAGGAGTTGTTCTATCTCCAAACTTTACCTTCACTAAGCGTAGCTTTATTTCAATAATTTGGTTCTTTCTATTCCGAACCGCGTCTTTTTCTCGTAAGACGGAAGTGAGGGCTAAAAAAAAAAAACACGAAAAAAGAATCAAATCACACCATCTCTGTAATAGGTAAATGCCTTTTTTTCTCCTGAAGTTGTCGGAATTATTCGTAATAAAATATTGGCTATAATTGAAGAGGTCTTATCAATAAAATTTCCATTTATCCGAGATCTAGGCATAATTTGCAATCCATTCTATAATTCTTCTCATTACTCCTTCGGTTCGGGGAAAATGCTCCCACAAACAAGGGAATTGTACAGTACAAAATAACATAAAAACAGAAAAATTCTAAAAAAAAGATGTGTACCTTCCGCTCAAATTGTACCCTTTATCAGAATCAGACAAAGAGAGATAAGAGACTTTTGAATCAGATTGAATTTCATATAAATTTCGTACAAATGAGCGGAGCTATTACTTCATTTCATCTAAGTTGAATAACTAAGAACTTTATTTTACTATAGATTCTTATAACTTAAACTCGAGAAATTTGGATTTGGTTATGATCCAAGAGGGAAAAGGGATGGACATTATACAATTGAAATGAAATAGAAAAATCCATGGTACGATTCATGAATTTGTAATAGATCTATGGGGTAGATGATAAGAGAAGTTGTTGTTGATAAATATCAAATTTGAAAGGAATTTTTTATTTCTATGAAGCCGTTGATTGGTCGTGCCTGTACTGCAATAAAATAATATGAATAACTCGCTATTCACTCGGTTTCTGGTCAATAATAAGATTATGTAGGAGAGATGGCCGAGTGGTTCAAGGCGTAGCATTGGAACTGCTATGTAGGCTTTTTGTTTACCGAGGGTTCGAATCCCTCTCTTTCCGTTTCTGTTAATTCACCAGCGTTACCGACCGCAATATATCAAATCAAATAACAATTCATATCATTATTCCAACAGCTTTTTGTTTTTTGATAGAGAATCCCCATTCCTAATTACATTTCTTCCGTACGAGTACGTAAAATACAAATATCGCGGAAAAAGAGCAAAAAAGAAAAAAAAAAAAAAATCCTACTGCGGATCAATTTGCGATAGGTGAATGAGAAAAATGTGGATTCAAGGCCCTTAGATCTATTTACTTCGTTGAAAAGAGGACATAATTGTTTGAACCCCTTTCCCTTTCTTTGTTATGTTCGTTAGGTTCAAGTCTGACGGGAATAATATTCTACGACTAACAACTCATTTATTTTTAAACCGATCCATTTACTATCTATTATTTGATTTACTAATCCTTTATATTGGAATGAGTCAATAGTCAAATGGTTTGGCAATTCCTCGTGAGGGGAGGAAGCAATATAATTTTGAATCAGAGCTTTCGATCTTTGTTTATCCTTCGTAGTAATAATATCTCGAGGTTTGCAGCGATAACTTGGTATATCCACTATACGACCATTAACTAAAATATGTCTATGGTTAACTAATTGCCTGGCTCCAGGAATGGTCGAAGCCATACCCAATCGAAAAAGGATATTATCCAAACGCATCTCAAGTAGTTGTAGTAAAACCAGGCCTGTTGACCCTTTGGCTTTTCCAGCGATATGCACATATCTAAGTAATTGTCGCTCTGTCAGACCATAATGAAAACGCAATTTCTGTTTTTCTTCTAGACGAATACGATATTGCGATCTTTTCACGGAACGCAATGGGTTTTTAAGATCACTTCCGGATCTAGGTCTTTTACTAGTTAATCCCGGTAAAGTCCCCAGACGGCGTATTTTTTTGAAACGAGGTCCTCGGTAACGAGACATAAAGACTCCTTTTTATTTTATTGAAATTTCATTTTACAGAAGAAATCTAAATTAAGACTGAACTAAACTAAAGGATAAACAAAGCAAAGCTAAATCTACTGAAGTATTACAAAGTAGAATGAAATGAATTGTGTCAATATCCGGATTTTTTGTATATATAGGAAATTAAGGCTCTGTTTTATGATTTGTTCTATATAGATCTAATTGCTCTAATCAACTTTTTTCATAGTTACAAGTTACCATGCCATAATAGATTAGTGACTCAACGTTTGGAGAAAGGGAGAGGAAAGATTACCAATCATGGAAAAAATCGATAGAGAAAAAAGCCGGCTATCGGAATCGAACCGATGACCATCGCATTACAAATGCGATGCTCTAACCTCTGAGCTAAGCGGGCTCACATAACAGAAATAGAAATAATGTATAGGAATTCAAGAAACTACCGGATCTTAGCTATTAGCTAAGAATTTAATATGAACTATATCTATATATTATAGTTCACAATTCTTTCTATAGTTAGAAATAATATAACTAATTAGAAATTATATTATATAAGAAATTATATAATATATATAACATATTATATAACTATAATAAATATGACTAAATTCTATTCTAATAATATTAATTAAATTAGGAAATATCTGACTAATTAGAATTTTCATTCTTAATACATTATCATTATAGATAATATACGTTCCGTTTATTTTCATATTTAGAATTTTTACATTATTATATAATATTTATAAATATAAATAGAATAGAAATTATTTTTATGATAATAAGATTTTTGAGAATGGAATAGTTAGAACAAATTATGTTAATTATATTATAGTATAGCGGATCGGTTCTAAGAAAAGTATAAGATAAGGATAAAGATACAACAATCAAAATTCGAATCAGACATTCCTCTGATTTCGTTTGAAAAAGGATGAGATAGGACGAAAAAAAAAGAAGAAGAAATATCGACCCTTCCAGTATTCCAAATCGCGCTGCAAAAACGAAAGGGGAGGAAGACATATATATATGTGGGATATATCTATCTATATTGAATTGCGGATACATCAATGATAGAATCATTTCTGATTGAAACAAATAGGGTTCATACAATAGAGATGAAACGAGAGGGGATATCCAAAAAAAGAAAAAATAGGAGTATACACTATTTCGATATAGGAATCATTATATAAATATAATGAATTCGACGGTTCCAAGATAAATGATAAGTGGGTGGAATTAAAACCCGATCCTTGTCTAAAAGGGGGATATGGCGAAATTGGTAGACGCTACGGACTTGATTGGATTGAGCCTTAGTATGGAAACCTGCTAAGTGGTAACTTCCAAATTCAGAGAAACCCTGGAACTAAAAATGGGCAATCCTGAGCCAAATCTTTATTTTTAGAAAAACAAGGGTTTTAAAAACTAGACTAGAATAAAAAGGGATAGGTGCAGAGACTCAATGGAAGCTGTTCTAACGAATGGAGTTGACTACGTTGCGTTGCTAACTGGAATCCTTCTATCGAAATTAAAGAAAGGATGACGTATATATCTAATACGTACGTATACATACTGGCATATCAAACGATTAATCACGACTTGAATATATATGCAAAATTCAGAGTTATTGTGGATCTATTCCAATCGAAGTTGAAGGAAGAATCGAATATTCAGTGATCAAATCATTCATTCCAGAGTTTGATAGACCTTTTTTTGAAAAACTGATTAATTGGACGAGAATAAAGAGAGAGTCCCATTCTACATGTCAATACCGACAACAATGAAATTTATAGTAAGAGGAAAATCCGTCGACTTTAGAAATCGTGAGGGTTCAAGTCCCTCTATCCCCACCCCAATAAAAAGCCCATTTTCCTTCTTAACTATTTATTTATCCTTTTTTTTTTCATAAGTGGTTCAAAGAAAATTCAATATCTTTCTCATTCATTCTACTCTTTCACAAACGGATCCGAACAGAAATCCTTGGATCTTACCCCAATTTGGTTTGAATAGATACGATACCTGTACAAATGAACATATATGGTCAAGGAATTCCCATTATTGAATTATTCACAGTCCATATCATTATCCTTACATTCACAAAGAAGGTCTTCCTTGTGAAGATCTAAAAAATTCGGGGACTAGGGCAAATTTTTGAATACTTTTTTTTAGTCTATTTTATTTCCATAGATATTACATAGATACAAGCACTCTACTAGGATAATGCACGGAAAATGGTCGGGATAGCTCAGTTGGTAGAGCAGAGGACTGAAAATCCTCGTGTCACCAGTTCAAATCTGGTTCCTGACACGTGAATAATGTATCGAAAAGATATTCATACCTTTTACAAATTAATTGAGACAGATCGGGATATATATTAATGGTCTAGAGCGCAATACATAATTTATTCATCTAGATGTATAGATATCCCTATTTTTGGAGATGGGTAAAAAATAGATGTATGTATAGTAAAGAACAAAATGAGATTATGCTCCCTTTTCTTTTTTTATTTCTTTTTCCTTTCTGGTTTTTTCATACTGCGCTTTCTCTCACTCAAAAAGAATGTTAAGTCTTCATATATATCCAAAAAGCGAAGTTGTCTAAAAAATTTCCAAGTTTATTTTATAGGAGTTGAAGGATAGGAAAAGACAGGATACACAGTACAAAAAAAAACCGTTCTTTTTTCATTTCGTATTTTCTTTCATATTTATTCTATTTCTTCACTCTTGCTTACGCTACTTTCAAGGGTCCGTCTAAGTGACATGCGCGGTACAAAGTTCATGGTACAGAACTTTTTTGATTCATCTATTGTTTCTGCTCAAACGAAATGGATATATATGATATCTTTCAAATTGGGAAATATCAATGAAGTCTTTTTTTAGCCCATCCTTAATACGAATTAGAATTCAGTTATTCTCTTTCATCTAGAACAAAACAAAAAAATATTCCTTGACTTGAATAAAATCTGGAGCCGCGTCGTATAAGTAAACATT